ATAAAGAAGGCTTTTTTTTTCAAGTCCTACTTTTTGGTTAGCAGATGTAACATAAAATAAACATAATAATTCAATTTTTTGAATTGGGGAGAGATGGCTGAGTGGACTAAAGCGTCGGATTGCTAATCCGTTGTACGAATTTTTGTACCGAGGGTTCGAATCCCTCTCTTTCCTTTTCCATTGATTGATGATTTGGCATTTTTTTCTTTTGAACTGATGGAGCTTCTTTTTTTTTGTTTTCCTTCCTAGTTTTTTTAATTGTTTTTACTAGTTAAAGATGTAAAATAGATAGAAAAACGAAAAATATTTTTAAATCCAGCACAAGTAAGGAAAAAATATAAAACAAAAAAGATTTTCTTATTCTTCACGTCCTGGATTACGTCCTGGATCGTTAGATAGGAATCCGAAAATGAAAAGAGAAACAAAGAAAATCACTATCGTGTAAACAAATAGTTTTAGAGTAAGCATTACAAAATCTCCAAGATTATTAAAAAAAAAAAAACGACAGAGAAAGAGAATAGATTCTCTTCTATTTCACATTATGTTTCCTTTGATACTAAGTTTCTAAGAAATACAGTGATTTCGAGGAAAGAAAAAAATTAGGAAATTTATTTGTAGTAAGAGTCCAACCTTTATATAACCATTAGCAATAATTACAAAAAATTTCAATATTTGGAATCAAGGATTCACACTGTAAGACTTATCTGATCTTATAAAATGTTGGGATTTTTGTTTTCGAATAAATTCTGAATTTTTTTAGGACATTATTCAATTCAAATTAAAGATCTCATCGAAAACTTACAGCAGCTTGCCAAACAAAAGCTAAGAGAAAAAAGAATAGGGGTATTACTGGCATAATATCTACAATTGGATTCAAAAAAGCATAAGCTTCTGGTAATTTCGCCAAGAAAAAACTACTTGAATAAAGGGCAGAGTGAATAGAAATACAGACCAAGCTAAAGATATTAAGCATAACAAAAATGTTGTTCTTTAAAAAAATGAATTGTATTTTTGCTTTTTTTTTTTTATTGTATTTTATTATATATTATTTAATACTTTAAATTATATTTATATTATTATTATATTAGATATATTATATATATTATATGATTTAATTAATTTAATATAATTAAATTTGATTATACAAGTAGATTAAGAATTCAATATTAAAATAAAAAATTATATTATAAAGAAAGAATATATGAAATATATATATAGATTAATATTTATATTCTATATCTTTCTATTCTATATAATAATAAAATAGAAAATAATTTTCAAAATGGATAATATAATAATTGAAATAGAAAGAATTCAAATATGGATATTCAATTCATATTTCTTATAAATTAATATTTATGAATATTCATAAATGAATAACTGAGTAATAAAACTAAAAAAAATGAATAAAATAAGATCAGATTATTCTATAGAATAACCTTAGACTTGGAATTGACGAACAACCAATAATAGTATTTATTAGTGTCGAATCGAAAATGGGGCGTGGCCAAGCGGTAAGGCAACGGGTTTTGGTCCCGTTATTCGGAGGTTCGAATCCTTCCGTCCCAGATCATATTTATTCATGATATATACCAATTTGGATACAAATTGTATAGTATATCTGAATAAAGATTACTCCCCCCTTTTTTCTCATTCGTCTCTAATCTAAAGTGAGTAGCTTATGAATATGGAGATGTAGATTCATAAGCGACTCGATTTTTTTGTCTTTTTTATTCAAATAATATATTATTTTTATATTATTATTATATTTTTATTTTATTGTAATAATTGTGGATAATAGTTTAAATATTCAATATATTTTTTGAATAAATGACTACGGACAATTTCAGAATCCATTAAATACCAGATCTAACTAAAAAGAATTTTATGGTAAAACATCGTTTTAAACGATGTGGTAAAAAGCACAGTGGATTCTGACATCCGCCATTATTTCTAGTAGAATAAAAGATATTCTATATAAATTATAAAAATCGGGATGCTCTTGGCTCGACATTGTTTGTTCTGTTCCACTAGAACTCATTGTTTGGGGGATAGGAGAGGGATTGATCATGTAATTTGAAAGAAACAAAATGGGTGGTATGTTGCTGTCATTTTTGAAACAATTAAAGAACCCCGAAGTAAGATATAAACCCAAAGATTCAAGAAAAAGCTAAAGGATCTTGGAAGACGTAAATACCTTTTTCAAACTGTCTCCACATTTTGAAAAAAAAAAAAAAGAATAAGAAAAAAGGAAACCATCCATAGTCTAATTCGGAAAGTGGATTTTTATAATCCAATAAAGAATCAAACCTATTGAAATATTCCCATTATTCTAAATGTCCTTGAACAAGGCGCTCAACCTACAGGAACTTTTATGGAACTTTGCCCTAATCAACAAAACAAATTCAATTAATGAAAATGAAATGAAGAGGTTGTTAATAAGAATAACTTCTATCATAGATTTTTAGAACTCTTTTCTCTTTTATCCCCCTGTTCTCTTGTTTTATTCATACCTAATACCTATTTTTTGATTTCTTGTTCTTTTCATAGTCATAGAATGTTGTTTTCTATAACCATAAAAATAAATAGATTTTTTTTTGATCTTACAAATGAAAATAAAATACAAATAATAGATAGATAGAAGTTATAATATATGAAAAAATAATTTGATAATCACTCAATGAAGTTTCATTGAATGACTATTCATCTATTATATTATATTTCTATATATTTTCATCTAAATAGAGGAAAAAAACTCTATTTTATTTAAACGGATATGGATAAAAACATTCAAAGTTGGCATAATAGTGCTAATTCTAGTTACAGCAATTTTGATTATTTAAATGATCATTACATTTATGATATAAAATCTAATTGGAATAATAAAATTAATAGTTGCATTGAGAGTTATCTTCGTTCTCAAATCTGTATTGATAGTTACATTTTAGGTGATAGTGTCAAATACAAATACAATGACAGTGATTTTAATAGTTACATTTTTGGTAAGGTCAGCAATAGTGGTGAAAGCAAGAGTACTAGTATAATAACTAGCACGAATGATCCAAATGCTAGTTATTTAGAAAGTTCTAATGATTTCGAGGAGACGCAAAAATATAAACATTTGTGGATTGAATGCGAAAATTGTTATGGATTAAATTATAAGAAAGTTTTGAAATCAAAAATGAATATTTGTGAACACTGCGGATATCATTTGAAAATGAGTAGTTCAGATAGAATCGAACTTTTGATTGATCCAGGTACGTGGAATCCTATGGATGAATACATGGTCTCTGTGGATCCCATTGAATTTCATTCGGAAGAGGAACCTTATAAAAATCGTCTTGATTCTTATCAAAAAAGGACAGGATTAATGGAGGCAGTTCAAACAGGCAGAGGTCAACTAAACGGTATTCCTTTAGCAATCGGTATTATGGATTTTCAGTTTATGGGGGGAAGTATGGGATCCGTAGTCGGTGAGAAAATAACCCGGTTGATCGAATATGCTACCAATCAACGTTTACCTCTTATTTTAGTATGTGCGTCCGGAGGAGCACGTATGCAAGAAGGAAGTTTGAGCTTAATGCAAATGGCTAAAATATCTTCTGCTTTATATGATTATCAAATAAATCAAAAGTTATTCTATGTACCGATACTTACATCTCCTACTACTGGTGGGGTGACAGCTAGTTTTGGCATGTTGGGGGATATCATTATTGCTGAACCAAATGCTTACATTGCATTTGCAGGTAAAAGAGTAATTGAACAAACGTTGAATAAGGAAGTGCCTGAAGGTTCACAATCGGCTGAATTTTTATTCCAAAAGGGCTTATTTGATTCAATCGTACCACGTAATCTTTTAAAGGAGGTTCTAACTGAGTTATTTCAGTTCCATGGTTTCGTCCCTTTGACTCAAAATGAAAAATAAAAAAGATAAAGGAATTAATTAAGATATTTATTCTTATTATTATTTTTGTACTTTATGATTCTTAAGAAATATTATAAATATTTTCGTTTATTATATTCTATTAATATATATATATTATGACTTATTATGTATACTCAATATATAGAGTATAGATCATATATATTAATTTTTATTATTATCTATCTATTCATATTATGTATACTCAATATATAGAGTAATAATATAATATATATTATATATAATTATATTTAATATGTAATTATTATCTATCTATTCATATATGTTGATTTAGCTATACTTAGTATAAGTCTATATGAATTAATTCTAGTGATTATAGACTATCTTTATTACAATATAATAAAAATATTAATTTAACAATTAACAAAAAAGAACAGGTACAAATATAAAATTGAGGTACCCATTTTATGATAAACTTACCTTCCGTTTTTGTGCCTTTAGTGGGCCTAGTATTTCCGGCAATTGCAATGGCTTCGTTATTTCTTTATGTTCAAAAAAATAAGATTTTTTAGATATGGGCAGTAGGGACAAATCTCATATATTTGTTTTTTAGATAAAGTCAAATTTATTTCCTTGGATTTGTTATTCGGTTCCATTTTTTAATAAAAATAACTTTATTATAATATTCTATTTCTATTAAAAAAAAACACAAAAGGAAAATAAATACTAATATCATATAAGCCTTAAAAGGGGGGGTTTAGGTTTAATTTAATATATATCTAATCTAAATTTAACTATCTAAATAAAATATTAAATTAATCGAACAGTCAATAAAAAAGAACAGGTACAAATATAAAATTGAGGTACCCATTTTATGATAGACGTTTTTGTTCCTTTAGTGGTCCTAGTATTAATTGTAACGGCTGGTTTATTGGTTTATTTTCAACAACAAATTTCTTGGGGGTCTGGACACCTTATGCGTCGCTTCGCAGAAGACGCATGGCTCTACACTGTACCTGGGGCTCGAAAACCAATCAATTTCTTCTGGGCTTCTTTCACTCTTTTAGGTTCATTAGGGGTTTTAGTTATTTCAGCTTCCAGTTATTATGGTCGGAATTTTTTCTCTTTCAATTCGTCCGAATTTCTAGTTCCTTTTTTGCCACAAGGGGTCACGCTGACTTTCTATGGAATCTCAGGTCTTTTTGTAAGTTTTCATTGGTGGCTTCTAATTTTGTGGAATGTGGGTAGTGGTTATAATCTTTACGATAAAAAAAATGGAATGGTGCGGTTTTTTCGTTACGGATTTCCCGGAGAAAATCGTCGTATTCTTTCCAAAGTCCGTGTGGAAGATATTCTGGCCCTCCAATTTTTCGATAACCCAGAACCTCTTAGTGGTGTCCTTTATATGCACACCAGAGAACAGGGGGACATTCCCTTGACTCTTGTTGATGATTATTATGATAGGACTCCACGGAACATTTTACAAACAGCTTGGGACTTGTCCGCATTCTTGGATGTACCATTGGAAATAATTGTATAAAAAAAAAAGCGAGAATAAATAATCCATTTCTATGAAAAAATTCGAAATGGATATATATGGGTTCTATTACTGGTAATAGAACTTATGCTTGATAGAAATATTATTATCATATATAGTTGACAAATGAGATGAAGCTGAGTTCATTAAAGACGACAAATGGCAAAAAAGAAAGCATTAATCCCCCTTCTATGTCTTACATCTATAGTCTTTTTGCCCTGGTGCATCTCTTTAACATTTAATAAAAGTCTGGAATCTTGGGTTACGAATTTGTGGAATACTAAAGAATCCGAAATTTTCTTGAATCTCATTAAAGAAAAAAGTATTTTAAACAAATTCATAGAGTTCGAGGAACTCTTCCTTTTGGATGAAATGCTAAAGGAATACCCGGAAACACGTTTAGAAAACCTTCGTATCGGAATCTACAAACAAACCATCCAATTGATCAAGACGCACAACCAAGATTGTATCAATATGATTTTGCACTTCTCGACAAATCTAATCTATTTCCTTATTCTAAGTGGTTATTCTATTCTGGGTAATCAACAACTCATTATTCTTAACTCTTGGGTTCAAGAATTTATATATAACTTAAGTGACACAATAAAAGCTTTTTCTATTCTTTTATTAACAGATTTATGTATAGGATTCCATTCGACTCATGGTTGGGAACTAATGATTGGTTCTGTCTATAAAGATTTTGGATTTACTCAGAATGATCAAATTATATCTGGTCTTGTTTCCACTTTTCCAGTCATTTTAGATACAATTTTTAAATACTGGATTTTCCGTTATTTAAATCGGGTATCTCCGTCGCTTGTAGTGATTTATCATTCAATGAATGACTGAAAAAATGATCCAATGAGACAATTATAAAGTTTGTTTTTTTTTATAGAAAAGCTAAACATTCAAAATTTTACTTATTCTTCCTAGATTCTAGGAAAATTATTTCAGTAAATAGCAGAATCATGGATAGGGAACTATGCCAGTAACCTACCTAATCTTATTGTAGAAATTTTGAGGATCAATGATTGGACCATGCAAACTAGAAATGCTTTTTCTTGGATAAAGGAAGAGATTACTCGATCCATTTCCGTATTGCTCATAATATATATAATAATTCGAGCACCCATTTCAAATGCATATCCCATTTTTGCCCAGAAGGGATATGAAAATCCGCGAGAAGCTACCGGCCGTATTGTATGTGCCAATTGCCATTTAGCTAATAAGCCCGTAGATATTGAGGTTCCACAAGCGGTACTTCCCGATACTGTATTTGAAGCAGTTGTTCGAATTCCTTATGATATGCAAGTGAAACAAGTTCTTGGTAATGGTAAAAAGGGGGCTTTGAATGTAGGGGCTGTTCTTATTTTACCTGAAGGTTTTGAATTGGCACCTCCCGATCGTATTTCGCCCGAGATTAAAGAAAAGATAGGTAATCTGTCTTTTCAAAGCTATCGTCCCACAAAAAAAAATATTCTTGTCGTAGGCCCCGTTCCTGGTCAGAAATATAGTGAAATTACCTTTCCTATTCTTTCTCCAGATCCCGCTACTAAGAAAGATGTTCACTTCTTAAAATATCCTATATACGTAGGCGGGAACAGGGGAAGGGGTCAGATTTATCCCGACGGGAGCAAGAGTAATAATAATGTTTATAATGCTACAGCAACTGGTATAGTAAACAAAATTATACGAAAAGAAAAGGGGGGATACGAAATAACGATAGTGGATGCATCGGATGCACGTGAAGTGATTGATATTATACCTCCAGGACCAGAACTTCTTGTTTCAGAGGGTGAATCTATCAAACTTGATCAACCATTAACGAGTAATCCTAATGTGGGTGGATTTGGTCAGGGGGATGCAGAAATAGTGCTTCAAGATCCGTTACGTATTCAAGGTCTCTTGTTCTTCTTGGCGTCTATTATTTTGGCCCAAATCTTTTTGGTTCTTAAAAAGAAACAATTTGAGAAGGTTCAATTGTCCGAAATGAATTTCTAGGTACGCGGATTCATCAACATATTAAGCTCGTCAAAAGAACTCAATTTTTGTTGATAAATTATGTAAAGACCTTTGCTTC